TTATTCAATTGGAAGTTTTGATCCAATTCAAAATTTATGTTTCGCAATTTCATAATCCAACTTTTCACTTTCTAAGTGACTCATGGATAGAAATCACGAGAATTTTTATTTTTTCTCGAATTTTTCATTGAGAGGTAAAGGATTAAATCCTTTTAAGAAATAAAGTTTTTGATCGGAATATGAATAAGACCGAAAGACCCTTTAACTATTAAAGGGGTAATAGAACGAATCACACTTTTACCACTAAACTATACCCGCTACAATGCGATTATTGTATACAAATGGACCTTTTGTCGAACAGGAGAATTGGGCATGATCAAGATAGGATTGGATCATCAAAGAATCATCAAAATTAGAGTGTTGAAATTTTTCGTGGGGGGGATTTACAATTTAATGAGATTCTGAAAGGAGGGTTCATTTTATTTAAATTAAATAACTAAAGTTTTCTCTTTTGCTTAAGAAGTTTTGATAGCTACGGATCACAAAAAACACTAAAATCATAACAGAAAAATGCATTGTGGAAAAATCGATAGTTTCCTTTTTAGTTCCGAAAATGAAACTAAAATTCAAATAGAAAAAGAAAAAGAATGTAAATAGTCTTTCTTCTTTTTGTTGTTGCTTGAATATTTTATATTCAATTGAATATAATAAATAACAAGCATTTTTGTTTTCAAATCAAATAAATCATTATTTATCTATAATTCGTTGGAACAAAAAAAGGGGCCCGGCTAGGTACTGACCAGGCCAGGCCATCAGAATAAGAAGGGCCTTTCGAACAAAATCAACACAAAGATGTCTTCTTTTTTTTCTTTATTTTTCTTTTTTCTTTTTTTATTTATAGGCTCGTTCTAGCCCTTCCTTTATCTAATCTAAAAGAAATTCCTGATTTGTATATCTCTATAGAATAGAGAAAGAAAGACTCCTTACATTATGTGTAATGTAGTAATTCTCTTTTTCAATTGGGAGAGATGGCTGAGTGGACTAAAGCGTCGGATTGCTAATCCGTTGTACGAGTTATTCGTACCGAGGGTTCGAATCCCTCTCTTTCCGGTTCCGTTGATGACTTGATTTATTTATTTATTTTTCAAATTTTTGAAATCTTAGTTAAACGTGTGGAATAGAAAAAATCCTAAGAAAATTTGAAAATTAACCAAGGAAAAACCCTTTGGATTTTATTCTTCACGTCCAGGATTACGTCCTGGATCATTAGATAGGAATCCAAAGATGAAGAGAGAAACAAAAAATATCACTACGGTATAAACGAAGAGTTTCAGAGTAAGCATTACACAATCTCCAAGATGATTTTTTTTTGAAAAAAAAAAAGAGAATAGATCTTCCATTTTTCTACCACATATCCTATTTTGACACCAAGAAATGAGGTTTTTCTAGAAATAGAAATGAATTGTCAGAAATTTATTTGGAATAAGAGTTTTTCATTAACAAAAATTTCTTTCATATCCAAATTCGATATTGTGGGAGACCCTAATAGAATTAATATAATAGGGTTAGGGTCTTTCACTGGAAAAGGGTCAAAAAAAGGAGGAAATGGGGTAAGCCGGATTTATGGCGACTATCCAAGAATTTCAATGTGTGAATCGAGGGTTCAGACTCTAAAACTTATCTGGTTTTATCAATTGTTAGAGAATTTTTTCTCGAAGAAATCATGAATCTTCTAGGATATTATTAAGGATCTCATCGAAAACTTACAGCAGCTTGCCAAACAAAGGCTAAGAGAAAAAAAAACACAGGTATGACTGGCATAACATCTACGATTGGATTCAAAAAAGCATAGGCTTCGGGCAATTTGCCGAAGAAAAAACTACTCGAATAAAGGGCAGAATTAAGACAAATACAGATCAAACTAAAGATATTAAGCATAACAGACATTTTGTTCTTGGAGATAATTGCATTTTGATTGAGTTATTGATATAAGGAAAAAGGAAGAAAGGAAGTAAGGTATAAAAAAATCCTTCTTTTTCTTTGAACCCACCCAATCAAAAATCCTCCAATTCTCAAAGGAGAATAGAAGAAATCATACTTTCATACAATATCTTAATTGAATTATATGTAATGATCAATAAATTTAGTTGAATTCTATATCTATATGGATTAAAATCCTAGTAATAATCTATTCTATAGATATTTGGACTGGAGTTGACAAACAACCAATAACAATATTATTGTTTCTTAGTGTAGATTAGAAATTGATAATGGGGCGTGGCCAAGTGGTAAGGCAACGGGTTTTGGTCCCGCTATTCGGAGGTTCGAATCCTTCCGTCCCAGAGCCATATCCATTAAATGAGGGAGTCTAATTAGTAATTAGATTTTTCTCGAGATCTCTGAATTCGAAACAAGAGCGAGTTCTTGATACTAATTAAATTCAATCAATAGGACTAAGTCTCTTAGTGGGTTAGACTAAAGCTTGACTAAATTTGGACTTATTGTTTGTCTTTGTAACTAGACAAGTCATTTCCCATACCGGATCAGGATTCCTTTTTTTTTGCTCTATCATTCCCATAGAAAGAATAGGGGAGTGGATAGGAGATAATCAGTATTAATATAAATATCTGTATCTGTCCAAATCTCATTAACAAATGATCAAATAACATATTTATATATGTTTATATGTTATGGAATCGATGTATTTTCTTTGAATCTCGTTTTTTTATTTTATTTAGGTATTTTTTTTTGTTTGGCTATAATGAAGAATTGTAAATCTATGTAACGATTGGATTGAGGCAGGGGTGATTTATCCTATCCCTTTTATTCACTTTATGACAAGATTCGATTATTGAAATATTACTCAACCCCATGTTAAACAAAATGCATATAAAATGAGGAAATGTTTAGCTTATATGTATCGTTCTATTTCAATGACAATAGTCTTTCGGTTTTTGTGAAAAAGGTTTGGGATCCCTTAAATTTTTTAAACTAAAATTAGTTAAATTAAGTGTTATAGAATATCTATAACAGTGACAATTGTTCAGTCTATCTGATAGATACGAAAACCCCTCTCGATTTTTTCGATTTGGATTTTCGCAATCAGATGAAAAGAATAAAGATTCAAATCTTACCTTACATCAGTTTTTTTATCCATCTCATGAAAAAAAAATGGGATTTCTTTCTTCTTTTCTGTGATCTATTTATCTATTTGAAATCAGTGATGGGTCAATTAAAAAAAAAAGACTTATCTTTTAATGATGTCTAAATAGGAACCTTTTTCCATTCGAAATAGTTTTAATAAAAATTTGGAATGATTCCTTGTAAGTTGAATTTTTGGTACTCAAAAAGTAGGAAATAGGTCAATCTATCCTATTGAGTCACTTGAAGTAGCAGACTCAAAAAGAACTTATTTATTCGTTTATCTATTTCTATTTCTTTATATATATGTTAAAGATGGTGTCTTGCTAAGACTTCTTCAGAAAAATCTTTACACATATCATATATAGAAGAAAAAGTATAGATTACGCGATGTCTATGTACAACTGAACCAATGACTATTCATGATTCCATGATTGAATCAATTCCATACCGGTTCCAAATTAGAAGAATGTTATGGTAAAACTTCGTTTGAAACGATGTGGTAGAAAGCAACGTGCGACTTGAAGGACAGATCCGTTGTGGATTTTTACATCCGCTATTTTATATTTATATAGGAATGAAGGTGCTCTTGGCTCGACATCGTTTGTTCTGTTCCACTCGAACCCTTCGTTTTTTTTCTTTTTGTTGGGTTGTAAATAGTCCACGATGGAGCTCGAGTGGAAAGGATTAATTCATTTCTCGGGGGCAAGGATCTAGGGTTAATGCCAATCAATAAATTGGAACAACTTCGTAAATATATCTTCGAGATAGAAATGGAAAGGATCCAATTTGAGCAAGTTTCCAATTCAAAAGCAAAACCTGTTGGAATTGATCAAACGTTTTCGATCCAAAGTGTATCACGCGGGAATCAACTGTCCGTAGGATTCTTTGATAGAAAGAGAAATCACAAAAAAGGGTATGTTGCTGCCATTTTGAAAGGATTAAGAAGCACCGAAGTAATGTCTAAACCCAATGATTTAAAACAAAGATAAAGGATCCCAGAACAAGGAAACACCCTTTTAATTGTCTCGATAGTCTCAATAACTGGATCAGACTGAAGAATCAAAATAGAATTTTAAACGAGACAAACAAAAGGGGGTAAAGACCACTCAATAAATGAAATTTATTAAAGATTTTTTCCTTTAAGCTATTTGAGAGTTATCCAACTTGAGTTATGAGTACGAATGGTTTCTTTTTCATTTTCAGGAAGGAAGAAGAAAAAAAAGACTTAAATCATAGTCTAATTGATTTTATAGGCTCATTTGTCATTTATTAGAATTCCATACATAGACAAAACTTAGAATCAAATCATTTTTTCTCGAGCCGTATGAGGAGAAAACTTCCTATACGTTTCTAGGGGGGGTATTGTTCATCTACATCTATCCCAATGAGCCGTCTATCGAATCGTTGCAATTGATGTTCGATCCCGAAGAGAAGGAAAAGATCTTCGAAAAGTGGGTTTTTATGATCCACTGAAGAATCAAACTTATTTAAATGTTCCTGCTATTCTATATTTCCTTGAAAAGGGTGCTCAACCTACAGGAACTGTTCAGGATATTTTAAAGAAGGCAGAGGTTTTTAAGGAACTTCGACCTAATCAAACGAAATTCAATTAAAGAAATACCAAGGGGGGGTAGTGATTTTTATATAACTTTGTATAACTTTTCTCTACTATTTTTTTATTTCCCCCCTTAATCCTACTTTATTCGTATCTATTTCTCATTGCTTCTGTCGAATTCCATGGTCGATAACAACAAAACCTTAGTTTATTGATCATATAAATCTCAAATTCGGACATTTCATTTCTTTCAATTATGTGGTTTTCGTTGGAATTTGACTAACCAACAAGGAATCCAGTTTGTTTATTCCACTTAGATTGATGAAATACATTAAAAATCCAATATTTTTTTTTCAATTCT